TCATTCGATTCGATCTTATAAGTACCTTGTGTCAGAATTGATAAATTCTATGGCTAGAATCTTTAGTATTCTCTTATTTATCACCTGTGTCTACTATTTAGGCAGAATGCCATCGCCTATTGGTACTAAGAAACTGAAAGAAACCTCAGAAACGGAAGAAAGCGATGTAGAAACAACGTACGAAACAAAGAAGACGAAACAGGAACAAGAGGGATCCACTAAAGAAGACAAAGATAGCCCGGTTTACGAAGATTCTTATCTTGATATCCATCAAGATAATTGGGAATTGGGAAAACTTAAAGAAGATAAAATTGCTTTTTGGTTTGCAAAACCTATTGTAACTTTTCTTTTCGATTATAAACGATGGAACCGCCCATTGAGATATTTAAAAAATGATAGCTTTGAAAATGCTATACGAAATGAAATGGCACAATATTTTTTTTATATATGCCCAAATAAAGGAAAACACATAATCTCTTTTACATATCCGCCTAGTTTATCAACTTTTTCAGAAATGATAGAGCAAAAAATGTCTTTGTACACGACAGAAAAACTATCCCACGAAGACCTATATAATTTTTGGGTTTATAACAATGAAAAAAAAAAATACAATTTAAAGAACGAATTTTTAAGTAGAATCCAAATTCTAGAAAAAGAGAAAGGATCTTTTACTTTTAATATACTAGAAAAAAGAACCAGATTGTGTGATGATGAGCATGAACAAGAATATTTGCCCAAAATGTACGATCCCTTTTTGAATGGGCCTTATCGTGGAACAATAAAAAAATTAGATTCACATGAAATCATGACTGATTTCATAACTTCAAGAGCGGATTCCATAGAAATATTGTGGATAAATCAAATTCATGGTCTATTTCATAAGAATTCTCAAGCATTTGAACATAAAAAGAATAGGTTTTATTTTGATGAGGAATTGTTATTGAATCCTATTGATAATTTTGAGAATTCCTTAACCTCAATTGAGAAATTTTATTTTGAACATGTGCAAGGAATAGATTCAGAAAGCCAAGAAAAATCTTTAATTTTTTTTTTCGATGTAATTACAACTGATCCAAATGATCTAATAAAAATAAGAAACAATTCGATTGGAATGGAAGAAATTAGTAAAAAGGTTTATAGATGGTCATACAAATTAACAGATGATTTGGAAGAAGATGAAGAAGAATCGACGGAGGATCCTGAAATTCGGTTAAGAAAAGGGAAACGCGCGATAATTTATACTGATAACGATCAGAGTACTAATTCGAGTACTACTAATGATACTACTAGTAATACTAGTGATGAAGAAGACGAGGTGGCTTTGATACGTTACTCACAACAATCTGATTTTCGCCGCGGTATAATCAAAGGATCTATGCGTGCTCAAAGACGTAAAACAATTATCTGGAAAATGTTTCAAGCAAATGTGCATTCTCCACTTTTTTTGGATCGAATAGACAAAACATATTTTTTTTCGTTTTTTGATATATCTAAAATTAATAATTGGTTAGGGAGAATCTCAGAATCTAAAATTTCTTATTTTGAGCAAGAACACACAAAAGAAAACGAAAAAACAAAGGAAGAGAAAAAAGAGGAAAATGGACGAATAGCGATATCAAAGGCTTGGGATAGCTTTCTATTTTCTCAAGCAATAAGAGGTTTCATATTAATAACCCAATCTTTTCTTAGAAAATATGTTATATTGCCCATATTGATAATAGGTAAAAATTTGAGTCGTATATTATTATTGCAATTCCCTGAATGGTACGAAGATTTGAAGGAATGGAATGGAGAAATGCATGTTAAATGTACTTATAATGGTGTTCAATTATCAGAAACGGAATTTCCTAAAAATTGGTTAAGTGATGGTATTCAAATAAAGATTCTATTTCCTTTTTGTCTGAAACCTTGGCAAAGATCTAAGGGACGATTTCATCAGGGAGATCATCAAAGGTTAAAAAAAGATCATTTTTGTTTTTTAACAGTTTGGGGAAGAGAAACAGAGCTACCTTTTGGGTCTCCCCGAAAACGACCTCCTTTCTTTGAACCTATTTTAAAAGAACTCGAAAAAAAAACGAGAAAAGCTAAAAAGAAAATTTTACAAGTTATAAGAGTTTTTAAAGAAAAAGGAAATGGGGTTTTAAGAGTTTCAAAAAAAAAAAAAAGATGGGTCATCAAAATAATTGTATTTATAGACCTAATAATGAAAGAACTTGAAAAAGTAAAACCCAGATTAAAATCGAGTAGGGTTAAAATATATGAACCGAATGAAAATGGAAAAGATTCTAATATAAATAATAAGATTCTTCATGAATCGACCATTGCAATTCAATCCCGAAATTGTGTAAATACAAATTATTCACTCATCGAAACAAAAATGAAAGATCTTGCTAATAAGACAATCACAATTAAGAGTCAAATAGAAGGAATCGCAAAAGAAAAAAAAAAAAGAGTTCTAACTTATAATGATAAAAGATCGGAATTACAGAAGGATATTTGGCAAATATTTAAAAGAAAAAATATCCGATTAATCCGTAAATCACATTATTTTATAAAATCCTTCATTGAAAAAATATATATGAATATATTACTATGTATCATTAAGATTCCAAAAATAAATGCACAACTTTTCTTTAAATCAACAAACAAAATAGTAACTAAATCCATTTATAATGATAAAACAAATCAAGAAGGAATTGAAAAGACAAATCAAAATACAATGCACTTTATTTCTACTATAAAAAGGGCGTTTTATAATCCTTTTTTTAATATTAATTTTAGTATTAGCAATCAAAATTCGACTATTTATTGGGACTTATCTTCTTTGTCTCAAGCATATGTATTTTACAAATTCTCGCAAAATCAATTATTTAACAAATATCCTTTAAAATCTATACTTCAATATCATAACACCTATACTTTTCTTGCAGATATAATAAAGAATTATTGTACAACACGAGGAATATTTGGGTCCAAACCAAAGCATAAGAAAATGCATAAGTATAGAATGAATAAATGGAAAATGTGGTTAAGGGGTCATTCTCCATACAATTTATCTAAGACTAAATGGTCTTATTTAGTACCGAAAAAATGGCAAAAAAGGGCCAACCAATATCGTATAATTCAAAAGAAAGACTTAACGAAATCGGATTTATATAAAAAAGAAAAAGACCCATTAATTCATTACATGAAAGAAAATTACTATGCAATAAATTCATTGATGAGTCAAAAAGAAAAAGACAAATTGAAAAAACATTACGGATATGATCTTTTATCATATAAATATATAAATTTTGAGGATAATAGGAACTCATATATTTATGGGTTAACGTTAAAATTACAAGAAGTAGAGAACAACAAAATTTCATATAATTTCAATACACTGAAACCCGAACCATTTTATGGATTGATAAGGATAGTTATTAATAATTATCTAGAAAAAAAATTTCTCATTGATACGAACAAAAATATGGATAGACATTTTTTTTCTTATAAAATGCCCCATTTCTGTATTAGAACTAATATGGATATTGAGACCTGGGCCAATACGCATAAGATTCGTAAAAATCTAAAAAAAAAAAAAATTTTTGATTGGATGGGAATGAATCAAGAAATATTATATCGTACCATATCAAATCTAGAACCTTGGTTTTTCCCAGAATTTTTATTACTTTTTAATACGTATAAAATGAAACCGTGGATAATACCTACCAAATTACTTATTTTTCATTTTCATTTCTATGAAAATATTAGTACAAGTAAAAAGAACAATGTAAAAAAAAAAAAAAATGAACAACAAGATCAAAAAAATTTTGTATCAGATTTACGAAAACAAGATGAAAAAGATGTTGAATCAGATTATGCAGGAGGAGACATTAAAAAAGGTAGAAAAAAAACACAATCTAAGAACAAGAAAGAGGCGGAACTCAATATCTTCTTGACAAAATATTTTCTTTTTCAATTAAGATGGGATGCTCCCTTGAATCAAAGAATGATCCATAATATAAAGGTATATTGTCTTCTACTTAGACTGATAGATCTAAAAGAAATAGCTATATCCTCCATTCAAAGAGGAGAGATGCATTTAGATGTAATGTTTATTCAGAAAAATCTAACTCTTGCAGAATTGGTTAAAAGAGGCATATTTATTATCGAACCAATTCATCCATCTATGAAAAGGGATGGAAAATATATTATATATCAAACCATAAGTATTTCATTGGTTGATAAGAATAAACGCCGAACTGGCGGAAAATACATAATAAAATATGTTGATAAAAAAAAATTTCATGAATCTGTTGCACAACACAGCAATACACTTGTGACTAAAAAAAAAAATTATTATGATTTCCTTGTTCCTGAAAATATTCTATCCCCCAGACGTCGTAGAGAATTTCGAATTTTCAGTTGTTTTAATTCTAAAAATTGGAATATTCTAGGTATAAATCCAATATTTTGTAATCAAAACAACAGTGAACAGTTTTTGAACAAGGAAAAACATCTTAATACAGATACAAATAAATTGATTAAATTAAAACTGTTTCTTTGGCCCAATTATCGATTAGAAGATTTAGCTTGTATGAATCGTTATTGGTTTGATACCAATAATGGAAGTCGTTTCAGTATATCAAGAATACACATGTATCCACGATTCAGAATTCTTTAATAAATTAATAGAAATTAATAATATATAACAATTATAAATATAACATAGTGTATTTCCTATATTTTTATTATATATATATAATTTTTTTATCGAAAAAACATTTATTTTTTCCTGAATAGAAAAATCTTGAATAAAAAAATGGATCGTTCCTTTCTATATGAATAATGAAGAAATGCAATTTTTTTTGTACTAGATTCGAATAACTGGAAATAACAAGTTGGAAATAACAAGTATAATAAAAATTTTTATTTTTCCTGATCGGTAAAATCCGCGTAAAAGAAAAAAATAGAAAAATTTGTTTTTATGGTAAAAAATGCATTCATCTCCGCTATTCGACAAGAAAAAGAAAAAAACTGTGGATCTGTTGAATTTCAAGTATTTAGTTTCACTGATAAGATACAGAGACTTACTTCACATTTAAAATTACATAAAAAAGATTTTTTATCGCAAAGGGGTCTACAAAAAATTCTGGGAAAACGTCAACGGCTGTTGGATTATTTGTCAAAGAAAAATCGAGTACGTTATAAGAAATTGATTAACCAATTGGGTATTCGGGAGTCAAAAACTCGTTAATTTGAAGTTTAAGATTGGTTTGAATTTTTAGTTATTAGATTTTTCATTTTTATAAACTTCATTTTGCTAAATTCATCGAATAATGAATTGAATTAAGGAAAAAAGTTATGACTGTACCAACTACAAGAAAGGATCTCATGATAGTTAATATGGGTCCTCACCACTCATCAATGCATGGTGTTCTTTGACTAATTGTTACTCTTGATAGTGAAGATGTTATTAATTGTGAACCTATATTGGGTTATTTACATAGAGGAATGGAAAAATAGTGGAAAATCACACAATTATACAATATTTGCCTTATGTAACACGGTGGGATTATTTAGCCACTATGTTCACAGAAGCAATAACAGTAAATGCACCAGAACGCTTAGAAAGCGTTCAAGTACCTAAAAGAGCTAGTTACATTAGAATAATTATGCTAGAACTGAGTCGTATAGCTTCTCATTTATTATGGCTTGGACCTTTTATGGCAGATATCAGTGCACAGACTCCCTTTTTCTATATTTTCAGAGAAAGGGAATTGTTATATGATCTATTCGAAGCCGCTACAGGTATGCGAATGATGCATAATTATTTCCGTATTGGAGGAGTTGCTGCCGATCTACCTTATGGCTAGATAGAGAAATGTTTGGATTTTTGCGATTATTCTTTAACAGGAATTGTTGAATATCAAAAACTTCTTACGCGGAATCCTATTTTTTTTGATAGCAAATAGTAGTGTTTTCCCTTGGAGATGGAAAATTGGTCCACCCGGTTTTATTAATTTGCAAATTCTCCCTCAACTAGTTAAAAGAATGAAATTGGCAGATATCATGACAATATTAGGTAGTATAGATATCATTATGGGAGAAGTTGATCGTTGAAATGATAATTGATATGACAGAAGTGGAAGTACAAACTTTCAATTCTTTTTCTAGATCGGAATCTTTAAAAGAAGTCTATGGACTCATATGGATCTTTGTTCCTATTTTCATCCTTATATTGGGAATAACAATAGGGGGTACTAGTAATTGTGTGGTTAGAAAGAGAAATATCTGCAGCAATACAACAACACATTGGGCCTGAATATGCCGGTCCATTGGGAATTCTTCAAGCTATAGCAGATGGAACCAAATTACTTTTTAAAGAAGATATCCTTCCATCTAGAGGAGATATTCGTTTGTTCAGCGCGGGACCGTCTATAGCGGTCATATCTGTTCCACTAAGTTATTTAGTAATTCCTTTTGGATATCGCCTTGTTTTGGCCGATCTCAGTATAGGCGTTTTTTTATGGATCTCCATTTCAAGTATTGTCCCTATTGGACTTCTTATGTCAGGATATGGGTCGAATAATAAATATTCTTTTTCAGGTGGTCTACGGGCTGCTGCTCAATCTATCAGTTATGAAATACCATTAACTCTATGTGTATTTTCAATATCTCTACGTGTGATTCGACAGAACATTATTATTTTCCCTCTTTTCTAGAAATAGAATAAAGAAATTGAATATATTATATTCAATGGATATTGGATATTTTCTTTTTTTTTCTCATTAGGGTTGATGAATTAAGCTAGATAGTTAGATGAGTAAAAGCAAACTGCTTAAAAATTTGCAGTAAGGGAATTAAATCTCATTCCCTATGTACGAGAATATAAACATAAGCAGTATCAACATCAACTGTTTACCCCAAGATTAAGATTCTTTGACCAATTATCATACCTTGAAGCGGGTATAAAAGATCAACTATATGGTGTTTCTACTACTGTGTTGTATTCATTATTATACCGGGGATCCATCAAAAATCAGTGGACAGTTAGGAACACCAAGGTACACAAAAGATTAGTAATGGAGATTAAGGTAAGATATAAAAAAGAGTATTTTTGCATAAAACTTTGGATAAAACGAATCATAATGAGGATTTGCAATTGGTAGAAATGACCAAGTAGTACTTCTCCACGATTCCGATCTCGAGTATGCTCCTATTCACTGATTAAAGAAATTACTATAAAAAACGAATTAATCCTTTTTTTCGAATACCTCCTCTCCTCTGAGAAAGAAGAATAGGACAGAAGAAAAAGAAATAGAATGCAAAATCTTGAATGGGAAAAATGAAATAAAAAAATATGATACAGGATATTTATTTCTTTTCCCCATTCATATTCATATCTATACACATACATGGAATTCTTAATCATAAATTTGGAATTAATGATCCATTCTTTCTAACTAATTCTTTCTTTATAGTTAGTGATAAAACCTAATTTATTGATATAACAAGTATTTTATTTAAGGATTAAGTTATTACCAAATAAAGAGAAATTTTAATTTTAATGGAAAAGATCAATTCAGAAGTTTTATTCTAGCAGACGGAATTTCGTTGGTCTAATTTTGGACTCCTCGGTGTTATTTTATTTATAATTCAAATCTCAAAATTCCAATAATACCGAACAAATACTTACATTTATTTGTTACCATAGAGGAGCCGTATGAAGCTGAGGTCTCATGTACGGTTTTGAAATAGCGATACGAACAATAATGTTATTATCGACTATGATTATCTAACAGTTCAAGTACAGTTGATATAGTTGAGGCACAGTCAAAATATGGTTTTTGGGAGTGGAATCTGTGGCGTCAGCCTATAGGGTTTGTTGTTTTTCTAATTTCTTCTCTAGCGGAATGTGAGAGATTACCTTTTGATTTACCAGAAGCGGAGGAGGAATTAGTAGCAGGTTCTCAAACAGAATATTCGGGTATTAAATACGTTCTATTTTACCTTGCTTCTTACCTAAATTTGTGACATTATTTATAACAGTTCTTTACTTAGGCGGGTGGAATTTTTCTATTCCGTATATAGTTATTCCTTAACTTTTCGGAATAAATAAAATGACCGGAGTTTTTGGAATAACAATTGGTATATTTATTACATTAGCTAAAGCGTATTTGTTTTTATTCGTTCCTATCACAGCAAGATGGACTTTACCTAGACTGAGAATGGACCAACTTTAAAATTTTGGATGGAAATTTCTTTTACCTATTTCTCTGGGTAATCTATTATTGACAACTTCTTCCCAACTTATTTACCTGTAACTATTCAATATCCTTATGAAAAATCGATCACATCAGAACGTTCCCGCGGTCGAATTCACTTTGAATTCGATAAATGTATTGCTATAGACCTACCCTTTGTTGATTGGAGGTTTAAAAGAGAGATTAAAAAGAAACAATTGCTTAATTATAGTATTTATTTTGGGGTCTGTATATTTTGTGGCAATTGTGTCGAGTATTGTCCAACAAACTGTTTATCGATGACTGAAGAATATGAACTTTCAACTTATGATCGTCACGAATTAAATTCGAATCAAATTGCATTAGGTCGGTTACCAATACTAGTAGAATATGGGTATTATAGTATGCATTAATAAATAAACTAATTCTTCTAGTAAATTAAAAATTTTTCAATAATTAACTAATTTATATTTTTTGTAGAATGGATTGATTGGCTTTCAATCCAATAAGATAAGAAAATAGCAGAAATCCTATAAAACTCCTTACTTCTTAATATTCAAGAACTGAAAAAAAACTTAAAATGAAAGTTCCTTTTCTTAGCTAACGGAATGTTTTGTTTAACATATTAACTACTAGAAAATTCCTTTTACAATTTTACTTTATTTTCTTCTATTTTTCCTAGTTTATTATATATGTAACACACATGTATATATATTATTATAAACAATATATTTTAGAAACAATATATTTGTATTATTTATATTATAAATAAATAAGATTATCGACAGAATTAAATATAATATAAAAAATGACTAAGACTAAAAAAAACAATCCATATTGAGCAATAAATGTCTTTCACATATAACAATAAAAAGGAATGACTCTTTTTTTTATGGCAGTTCCAAAAAAACGTACCTCTATATCAAAAAAACGTATTCGTAGAAATATTTGGAAGAAAAAGGGAAATTTAGTTGCAAGAAAAGCCTTTTCTTTAGCAAAGTCAGTTTCTACGGGAAATTCTAAAAGTTTTTTTGTGCGGCAAACAAATAAGAAAATCTTGGAATAATTTGAATTCCATGATTTAAAGAACTTTTCTATATTTAGAATATGAAAAATTTGCATTAACTTATGTATTGACCTCCTCAAGATTAGTTAGAACTAGCTGCTATTTTATGTCGAATACTAACTTATCTGTCTACTAGTTTGGTTCTAAGTATTATTTTATTTCTTTTCCCAGTAGAAAAATATTTTTCCATTAGGAAAAGAAATAAAATGTAATTATGATGAATATCAAAACTCTTTTGTTTTATTATATGTCTATCTGAAGATCAAATTCAATTGGTTTCGTTTACTAAATATTATCCTATATTTAAATTATGTACATCACAAACAACTAAAGAATATTTAAACAAAGAATCTATATATTTTATATAATTAATTAACATTATATATATTTTTTCTATTTATATAATTAGAATAATTAATTAAATTTAGCAATTCCATTTTGATATGTATAAAATCCTATTTATTGAATTTCTATTTATTTTAACCCTTATTCATCTATTCTAATGTTTCCTAAAGTATAACTATATTGGATTCTAGAATCTCCATCTAGACGATTCAACATGAATTGACTATTATTATTTCAAGTAAGCCGCTATGGTGAAATTGGTAGACACGCTGCTCTTAGGAAGCAGTGCTAGAGCATCTCGGTTCGAGTCCGAGTGGCGGCATACTCTAAAAGAGATAGAATGGATCTTATCTTATAATGTATTTAATTCCCTATTTCCATTCTGTAATGAGACCCTTTTTGTATGATATTTGCAACTTTCGAACATATATTAACTCATCTCTCTTTTTCGATCGTTTCAATTGTGATTGCGATTCATTTGATGAATCTATTAGTTCACGAAATCGTCGGATTACGCCATTCGTCGGAAAAAGGAATGTTAGCTACTTTTTTCTCTCTAACAGGATTATTAGTTATTCGTTGGATTTCTTCAAGACATTTTCCATTAAGTAATTTATACGAGTCATTGATCTTCCTTTCGTGGAATTTTTCCATTATTCATATAGTTTCCAAACTATGGAATCATAAAAATGATTTAAGCACAATAACCGCGCCAAGTGCTATTTTTACTCAAGGTTTCGCTACATCCGGTCTTTCAAGTAAAATGCATCAATCAGCAATATTAGTACCTGCTCTACAATCTCAGTGGTTAATGATGCATGTAAGTATGATGTTATTGAGCTATGCGGCTCTTTTATGTGGTTCATTATTATCAGTCGCTTTTTTAGTCATTACATTTCGAAAAAACATCGATAGTTTTTTTAAAAGCAAAATTTTATTAATTAAGTCATTTTTCTTTGGTAAGATCCAAGGGAAGATCGAATACTTGAACGAAAAAAGAAGTGCTTTTAACAACACTTCTTTTCTTTCATTTCCAAATTTTTATAAATATCAATTAATTCGGCGTTTGGATTATTGGAGTTATCGTGTTATTAGTTTAGGGTTTACCTTTTTAACCATAGGTATTCTTTCTGGAGCAGTATGGGCTAACGAAGCATGGGGGTCTTATTGGAATTGGGACCCCAAGGAAACTTGGGCATTTATTACTTGGACCATATTCGCGATTTATTCACATACTAGAACAAATCAAAGTTCTCACGGTACGAATTCAGCACTTGTAGCTTCTATAGGATTTCTTATAATTTGGATATGCTATTTTGGGATCAATCTATTAGGAATAGGTCTACATAGTTATGGTTCATTCACATAAAATCTAATGGAATTTCTGCACTTCCATGCGGAATAAGTAAGACGTATACAACGAAAATTTGTGCGAGTTTTTAAGAACTGTTTGAATTTGAATTCAAACAGTTCTCAAAAACTTGGGATACATCTTTCTAATTCACTTTTTTATTATTTTTTTTTCGTTGTACAATGAATATAAAAATCTTAAAATTGAAAATTATAAGACTTTACTATCTCATTAATAAAAAAAATTATCTATGAAAATAATTAGATAGGATAGCTTATATCTTATCAACTGATAAAGAAAGAACGGAATCGGGATAAATACCAATTCCTATTACGGGTAAAAAGATATAGATCGAAACAAATAGTTCTCGTGGTCCAGAATCCACGAAATTTGAGTTTGGAACATTGAAAAAATTGTATCCATAGAACATCTGACGTAACCTAGATAACAAATAAATAGGAGTTAATATCATTCCAATTGCCATTACAAGGGTAATTAATATTTTTGGCATTAAAAGATATTTTGGACTGGTAATCAGTCTAAAAAATACTATGAATTCCGCAACAAAACCACTCATTCCCAGCAATGCAAGAGAAGCCATCGAGAAACTACTAAACATGGTAAATATTTTTGGCATTGGAATGGATATCCCCCCATTTCGTCGAGATAAACAAGACCTATTCTATCACAACTCATTCCTACCAAGAAAAAAAGTGCAGCACCAATAAATCCATGAGAAAGTATTTGTAAAACGGCTCTGTGATAAAAGTAAGTAAACAGGGATTAATTCTAACTCCCACATGATAAAAAAAAAGTAAAAGATCTCTAGCATAAAAGATCTCTAGAAGAAAATAATCCTATTTGACCACTGTACATTGCTAACATCAGGAAATAGAACAATCGCTAATTTTGAGTAACAGGCCAAGCTGCTAAAGTAGTGATAAATCCTGTTAGTAAAATGGGTCCTATAGAAAGTCCGTCGATTCCCAGTCTCCAGTGAAAATTTAATTATCCATTCTCTTCTAATTGAATTAATGGATTGTCCAATTGGAAATGATAACAGAACACATAGGTTGTTCTAAGAAGTTCCACGAAACAAATACATATGGTATAAAAGCTAAATACCTTATTTCCCCTATGAGGTAGAAATAAAATTGAGAAACTCGCGAATATGGGCAAAACTACAAGTATTGTTAACCAAGGGAGATAACTCGTGATAAAGACAAGATACGTTTTGACCAAAAAGCCCGTGCTCAAAAGAATATATTTTATTGAGTACGGGCTTTTGTCGGTAAAAAGGAATCAAACGATTCAAGTGGAATTTATTATAACGTATCAATAAGATAGACCCATGCTGCGAGTTGTTTCATGCCATAAATAAACACGGACACTCAAAAAATCTGTTGGACAGGCGGATTCACATCTTTTACAACCTACACAGTCTTCGGTTCTTGGCGCGGAAGCAATTTGCTTAGCCTTACATCCGTCCCAAGGTATCATTTCTAATACA